ACATTTTGTACCCAAAACAAACGCGCTACCAAGCTGCGCTACATCCCTTTCAATTGGCCTACAATGTCATTGTAGAGAATCCCTGTCTTGTTTTCCACACCCTTATTTCATCTATTGAAATACAAAACGGATCTTTCCATTTCCTCTTTTTGGTCTCATATCATATAACAACCATATAATGAATAATAAATGAATCTTTTTAGCGGGAATTCTCAGGCGGAAAGGGACCTATTTTGTTTTGCTGTTTTAAGAAAGGGAAAATCTTATCTATCGAATCATTGTACATTTCAATTTGAATTTTGAATTAGGAATTCCGGGTACAAATAGACAAATACAAGTGGTCTTTAACCATACATACATGCGATTATATATGTATTACCATAATGTAATACGATAAAGAAGGAGGATTTTAAATGCGAGATCTAAAAACATATCTTTCCGTAGCACCGGTACTAAGTACTCTCTGGTTCGGTTCTTTAGCGGGTTTATTGATAGAGATCAATCGTTTCTTCCCGGATGCGTTAACATTCCCTTTTTTTTAATTCTAGTTATTGCCGCGGGACGGGGCGAAAAAGATTAGATCGAGATACAATCAAATATCTGTGACTACTCTCTCGCCCCCCCTTTTTATTTTTTTTTAGTTTTTTTTTTTTAGAATTAGATAAGAATTAGATAAAATAAATAAGGAAGGTAGAACGAAAAAAGTGGATTCAACCTCACCGAAACTCGGGTTCAAGCTCCAATTAAATTACTAGTAGAGTGAAAAGAGAAATGTGGCTGGAACAACAGTATCCTACAAGATACTTAAAGAAAATACCGTACGGTGGTTTGATTCTAAATAGAGTTCGAAATCGTTGTATTACTTATTCTTATTATTTACTATTACTTTCTTATTATTTACTATTACTATAAATCTATATTGATTTACTATATTGATTGCAACAAAATCTTTCAGGATTTGGTTTTGAGTTAGCAACTTTTATTTTTTTTTTTTTTTCATTCCTTTCTTCTTCGCTTTTGATCGGAAAATAGAAAAGTTGGGTGAATTAAAAACTCAAAGGAGGTTCATGGCCAAGAGTAAAGATGTCCGAGTAACGATTATTTTGGAATGTACCAGTTGTGTTCGAAACGGCGTTAATAAGGAATCAACGGGTATTTCCAGGTATATTACTCAAAAAAATCGACACAATACGCCCAGTCGATTGGAATTGAAGAAATTCTGTCCCTATTGTTACAAACATACAATTCACGGGGAGATAAAGAAATAAATCGAATCAAGTGCTCGTATGTCACCACTTCCCGAGAATATGAAAATATGACATTAGGTATATAATATATTAAGTATATATAATTAGTTATATATAACGCATATTTTCTTTATATATTATTATATTATTATTTATATATTATTAATATTATTTATATATTATTAATATATTTAAATTTATATATATTTATATATATTTAAATTATATATTTAAATAATTATATATTTAAATGTTTAAATAATTATATATTTAAATGATAAATAATAATAAAATAAACAATCATAAAATAAAAAAAACCAAATCCTATTTATTATATTAATTCTATAATTTGAATTTTCAAAATAGGATTTTAGAAATAGAGATAGGGATAGGATTCTTTTTATAAATAAGGAATAAAGAAATCATGGATAAATCCAAGCGACTCTTTCTTAAATCCAAGCGATCTTTTCGTAGGCGTTTGCCCCCGATCCAATCGGGGGATCGAATTGATTATAGAAACATGAGTTTAATTAGTCGATTTATTAGTGAACAAGGAAAAATATTATCTAGGCGAGTAAATAGATTGACCTTAAAACAACAACGATTAATTACTATTGCTATAAAACAAGCTCGTATTTTATCTTCGTTACCCTTTCTTAATAATGAGAAACAGTTTGAAAGAAGCGAGTCGACCACTAGAACTACTGCTCTTAGAACCAGAAATAAATAGGCTTACCCCTTCAAAAGAATCGAATCCGGTTGTGGAAGAAAAAAAAATATTTTTTTTATTGAGCGTCTTCGCTCATCTTGTTTTGATGACCTTATCAGAATCAGAATTTTTTATCATATTAATTTCTACTCTACCTTCCCCGAGTTCATTCTCGAGGGAACCCCATTTCATTTAAAGCATTTCGTTGGATTCCTTTCGATCTCCTTATTTTCTAATCTCGTTGGAAATCATATAAAGACAATTCCTATTTGAGATAGCTATTTGTGCAAGTATTTTACGATTCAGAAGCAACTGTTTCTTGTACAGATTGTGTACTAATCTACTATAACTATAGGATACCCCCACTCCGCGAATTACTGCATTTATTCGAGTGATCCACAAACGACGAAAATCCCTTTTTTTCCTATCTCTATCCCGATGAGCCGAAACCAAAGCTCTTATTCTTTGTTGAGTAATAGTTCGAGTAAGTCTTGAATGAGCCCCTCGAAAGCTTGATGCAAATAAACTAATTTTTTTTCGACGTCTACGAGCTATATATCCCCGTTTAATTCTGGTCATTGAATAAAAGAAATTTTGATGAATAACTAATTCTTTCTTTCAGTTATTCTTTTATAGTCTATTAATAACAAAACGGATTCTTCCAATGTATAAAATAAAAATTCCAATGGCTTTTGCTACTCTAACCGTCCCGACCACGATTTTTCCTTTTTTCTAGGCATTTAATTTCGCCTTGAAATAAGAAATTGTATTGATACCTAGTATCAAAAAAAGCATATTAACTAAAATAAAGGAGTAAATAGAAATGGATAAATAAATAGTGGGTTCCATCGTTTCTATGGTTACTTCTTAAACGGTGAGATCCTCTCTATACACCGGAGCTCATTCTTTCATTTAATTGGTAACTTGTACAGTTCACACTCTTCGGCTCTACTCATAAATTTTCCAGTAATAGATCTTTCACAACGAGATCTATCTTATACAGTAACGGTATGTAAGGATGAGTATTAATTGGGTAGCTGACCCTGTTAGTCCGTTCTTTGCAAGAGTCGAAGCATAATCTTTTTGCTTTTTAAATAGGATTTTCCCCGCTTAATGGATAAGCATTTGCTACCAATGGGGAATTTTTTCTCATCTTAAATTCCAAGATTGGATTCGCGCCAATGGAAACCATAAATTTCATACACAATAGAAGGATATGGTAGATCTATCTTTTTTAGATAGTGAACGGACGAACCCCATTCTATTCACTGGTAAGGATCGTTGATACTGAAAAAGTTGTTTCTTTTTTCTCAGCCCATGATCTGAACAAGTCGCACATACACCCTAGTACATGTTCCTCGGCGCTGAGGACATCCCCCAAGAGCAGGGGATTTCGTGACATTTCTAATTGGCTGTCTTGCATTTCTAATAAGTTGTTTAATAGTTGGCATAGTGAATCATATACATAATAGACTGGTTTAGATCGATCCTAACCAGATGATTCTGAATTACTTCTTTTTCTATTTAATAGATTAATAAAATATTAACCCCTTAGGCTTAAGTTAAGAAGGAAAGGAAGAAGAGGGATTAAATCAATCTTAATTAAATTGTGGATTGGTGTTAAATCGTTGCTATTGCTATTTGTTATTTAACTTATTTAACCGCTACAAGATCCACAATTCCATGAGCTTGGGCTTCTGTTGCTGACATAAAAACATCTCTTTCCATGTCTTCGGATACAACCCATAGGGGTTTGCCCGTTCTTTGTACATAAACCCTTGTGAGGCTTTCGCGAAGTTTCAGTAGTTCTTCCGCTTCCAGGATAAATTCTCCTGTTTGTGCCTCATAAAAAGAACTAGCAGGTTGATGGATCATTACCCTGATGATATAACATAATAAAAGGTTCTTCTAACTCACATAATGAGGCGAGAAGAATAGCTAAAAATAGCTAAAGAATAATAAGAAAAAAAAAGATAGAATTGAACAACCGTACAGGCATTTTTTGTGCATTGCATACGGCTTTACAATGGAATTCCCTTTTTTCTTTCATCGAAAAAAGAAAAAGAGAAAATATAGAGAGCGTCTATTAGACCCAGATCACTAAATAATCCAATTACCACCCTTCTTTTTTTTTCTGAAAAGTTCAAAAATACTATGATGGCTCCGTTGCTTTATATATTTATTTCGTCTGTGATTCAGCAATCCCAAAGTTTATTTTTTTTTTTTCAAAAAAAAGAAAGAAAAAAATAGTCTTTTTTTTTTCGTACTCTTTTATTTTATAACATAAATATTGTTATAAATATTGTTAATAGCCTCTGGTGTGAAAAGAAAAAAAGTTTGTGACGCTGAGATGGGCCCAGACAGTTAAGATAAAATTGGAAATGCCCTTTCTCTCATACTACTCTTTCGATACATAATCTAATGTTTTGAAAAAAAATAAATAAAAAAAAATTCATATCGAATTCGAAGTGCCATGCTATTATTACTTACTAATTCATATTTCATATGGCGAAGGCATAGTCTTCTTTTTTCTTTCCATCAAATAAAAAAAAACTCATTGGCGCCGAGCGTGAGGGAATGCTAGACGTTTGGTAATTTCTCCTCCGGCCAGGAGAAAAGATCCCATTGAAGCAGCCAATCCCATGCATATTGTATGCACATCCGGTTGCACAAATTGCATAGTATCATAAATAGCTACTCCGGGTATTACCCATCCGCCAGGAGAGTTTATAAACAAATACAGATCTTTGGTATCATTCTCTATACTGAGATATACCATAAGACCAATAAGTTGATTCGAGATCTCGCTATCAACCTCTTGGCCTAAAAAAAGTAATCTTTCTCGATAAAGTCGGTTGATTAGGATAAAATTGTATCCCTTAGTAGCCGTACAGGCACCTTTTGATGCATACGGTTCAACAAAAATTGCGAAAAAAATCAATGTGTAGATTCCAGCCATCCTTCGTTTTTTCTAGTGTGCCTTTTCTAACTTCTAATTTCTAACTAAGGGACTTTTTCTTACATTTTTAAAATAAAATGAAATTAAAAATGAAATTAAAGAAAGATGAGTTTTGGCCCGTTTTCCTATAATCTAGAATATAGAAAAAATTAGCTAAACTTATCGCACAAACTTTTCATTGATCTATTTTTTTTTTCATTGGGATTCAATCCAAATCACGATGTCATTTTCTTGTTCCTGAATGGGTTTCATCAATTTTTTATTCAATTTTTTTAGGTTTATGCTCTACTCCGAGTAAAGATCCGCCCGATTTTTATTTGCGCATATAGGACAAATGACCCAATACCACATCTTTTTGCTATGATTTCATTTCCTTTTTTATTTTAATTTAATTCCTTTTTCTTTCATGTTTTTCGCCAAATATTCAACGTATTTCTCATATTATTCGATTGATTAATAGTTTGAAATCGTTCTTATTTCTATTTCTAATTTGGAAATAAAAAAGATTTATGATTATGATATAGGTGGTAATCATAAATGTATTACCAATTGGGTTTTTTCTAAACGGAGCCTGGATGCTTCATTTTTTCGGTCCAACCAAGCCAACCATAAATCATTCTAATTGAAAATATTAATCTGGATACCCCCCAAAAAAAATGAAATGGATCTCTAATTGCACTTCATTACACTTCACGCTACAAATTTTTGATAATTCAATCAATCTTTTTTGGGCGAAACAGAGGATATCTCGATCGGGCGAGAGAACGGGGGAATCCCATATGACCCAATATATTTGACAAGTCGCACTATACGTCAACCCAAACTGCATCTTCCTCTCCCGGATTTCGAAAAGGAACTTTTGGAACACCAATAGGCATTAAAGGAAAGAAAAAGAATTAAATACTATATTTCACTTTGATCTGGAAGCGTAATAATGGTCTTAATAATATTGGCCTCATATTTTATACATAGATAGAATAAGGCCATAAAATAAAGAAAGACAGAATGAATGAAAGAGAATTCTTACCAATAGGTCCTTTGAATGATGAACAAATAGGGATGCGTTCATTCATAAAAAATAGGATCAACCCCCATTGCGTATTGATACTTATCGGGTATAGAATAGATCTGCTTCTCTTTTTTCTTCTGAGCCGAATTCTTCCCTTAATTACTAATGGAATAGAACAAATATTAATCCTTTCTCCGAAAGAATCCACCGAAAAGGGGAGGTATTCCAATGCAATAAAGTTACATAGTGTCTATTTTTCGTTGATAAAGGGGTATTTCCATGGGTTTGCCTTGGTATCGTGTTCATACTGTCGTATTGAATGATCCCGGTCGCTTGCTTTCTGTTCATATAATGCATACGGCTCTGGTTGCTGGTTGGGCCGGTTCAATGGCTCTATATGAATTAGCCGTTTTTGATCCCTCCGATCCCGTTCTTGATCCAATGTGGAGACAAGGTATGTTTGTTATACCCTTCATGACTCGTTTAGGAATAACCAATTCATGGGGCGGTTGGAGTATTACAGGGGGGACTATAACAAATCCCGGTATTTGGAGTTACGAAGGTGTGGCCGGAGCGCATATTGTGTTTTCTGGCTTGTGCTTCTTGGCAGCTATCTGGCATTGGGTATATTGGGATCTAGAAATTTTTTGTGATGAGCGCACAGGAAAACCTTCTTTGGATTTGCCCAAGATTTTTGGAATTCATTTATTTCTCTCAGGAGTGGCTTGCTTTGGCTTTGGCGCATTTCATGTAACAGGATTGTATGGTCCTGGAATATGGGTGTCGGACCCTTATGGACTAACTGGCAAGGTCCAACCTGTAAATCCGGCGTGGGGCGTGGAAGGTTTTGATCCTTTTGTCCCGGGAGGAATAGCCTCTCATCATATTGCAGCAGGGACATTGGGCATATTAGCGGGCTTATTCCATCTTAGTGTCCGCCCGCCCCAACGTTTATACAAAGGATTACGTATGGGAAATATTGAAACCGTCCTTTCCAGTAGTATAGCTGCTGTCTTTTTTGCAGCTTTTGTTGTTGCCGGAACTATGTGGTATGGTTCAGCAACTACCCCCATCGAATTATTTGGTCCTACTCGTTATCAATGGGATCAAGGATACTTCCAGCAAGAAATATATCGAAGGGTTAGTGCTGGGTTAGCCGAGAATCAAAGTTTATCAGAAGCTTGGTCTAAAATTCCTGAAAAATTAGCTTTTTATGATTACATTGGCAATAATCCGGCAAAAGGAGGATTATTCAGAGCGGGTTCAATGGACAACGGGGATGGAATAGCCGTTGGGTGGTTAGGGCACCCTATCTTTAGAGATAAAGACGGGCGTGAACTTTTTGTACGTCGTATGCCTACTTTTTTTGAAACATTTCCGGTTGTTTTGGTAGACGGAGATGGAATTGTTAGAGCGGATGTCCCTTTTAGAAGGGCAGAATCAAAGTATAGTGTCGAACAAGTAGGTGTAACTGTTGAGTTCTATGGCGGCGAACTCAATGGAGTGAGTTATAGTGATCCTGCTACTGTGAAAAAATATGCTAGACGTGCTCAATTGGGTGAAATTTTTGAATTAG